TCTCTTTCTTTCCTACAGCTCAAAAAATCGGCATTTTAGACGATGTATATGTAGTGAGCCTATTTTTTTTAGTATTTACTAAAAAGGAGGGTCTTACCCTTTCCTTCTGTTTCCTTCTATAGCGGAGATAGTCGCACGTAATGGCAGATCACTGCCATATTATTAAAAGCTTGGGGTAAGAATGGGTTTCGTTCTAATGCCCTGAAATAATATTCTAAAGCTTTCGTATGTTCCCCATTATTTGTGTGAATAAGGCCTATATTATAGAGTATATAACTTCGATCGTAGGGGTCGATTTCTAGTCGCATAGCTTCATAATAATTCTGTAAAGCTTCTGCATAATTTCCTTCGGATTGAGCTAACATCCGTTACGGTCGTCATTCGATTCAACGAATCTCCGTTCCAGAACCGTACGTGAAATTTGCATCTCATACGGCTCCTCCTTTAAATACGCATAATGAGAATAAACAAATACACGGAATAATACACAAGGTTGAAATAGTCTCATTATGAACTGAGTGGGGCTAGTGTTTTTACAAAAAATCTCTAGCCAACCTTCTTGCGCAAGAACTTGTACTAATATCAAACGCCTTGATACTAATATAAAAAAGATAGCTCCAACAATTACTTTGTCCTCAACGCCCCCTAATTTCCAGGAAATATTCACTTCAACAGTCTTTGATGGTTATACGGGTATCCAAAGGACCAATGAGATGGATGTTTGTTGTCCCAACCATTCTTGTTAGTCCCAATCTAGATAAGAGAAGGGAATCAGTAAGTCATTTTTTACAAAGCTTTCGTGTTGTCGATTGCTAGGTATAGTGCTTTTTCCCCTATGCCGCCTGTTGGGACTTTCTTACTAGGAAGTAGGATTGACCTGTAATACAGAACACACAAGTGTAACCTTCCGCTCAATACTAATACTCAAATTGATAATTGAAGCAGAGTATTTGAGGCTGCATCAATCGGGGATACACGACAGAAGGAATTGTTCTATTTCTAAACTTCACCTTCAACAAGCGTCGATTTTTTTTAATATAGAATAAGAATATTTGTTCTTTATATTTCAAATCATGTGTCTTTCTCCTCAAACTAGAAGCAGAAAAAAAAAAAAATCAAATCACACCATCTCTGTAATAAGTAAATGCCTCTTTTTCTCCCGAAGTTGTCGGAATTAGGCGTAATAAGATATTGGCCACAATTGAAAAGGTCTTATCAATAAAATTTCCATTTATTCGCGATCTAGACATAGGTATCAATCCATTCTATAAGAATTCTCATTACCTCTTGTGGAAAAAGGATTCCCCAAACAAAGGATTTGTACAGTACGAAATAACATAAAAACATATTAAGTTCCAAACAAAAAAATGAAATAAAGATACAAAACTTATACTTAATTATATTTTTTTCTTTTTTACTTAAACTCATCAATCAATTAATTTGTTCCAATTCGGTGGTAGGTATATATGTGTATATAAATATATAACTGTATAGAAATATTATTAATATAACTATCTGATATTTTTATATCCGATTTGATTTAAGATTTTTAAAAAAGGGTAGGAACATCGTCTGAACAAATATGACTCAATATATCTATTTTGATAATTTCACAAGAAAAAACATTGTTTTAACTTGAATTCTTCGAGGAAAGCTTTTTCTAAAAACTTACTCTATTATTATTAGTTATAGAATAGAATTCTTTGGTTGGTTATACCTATCAAAATATGAAAATATTAAAGCTTAATATTTTATATTTTTTAAAAGGTTCGCTATTTTTTCGGTTTTTGAGTCATAATAATTGTGTAGGAGAGATGGCCGAGTGGTTCAAGGCGTAGCATTGGAACTGCTATGTAGGCTTTTGTTTACCGAGGGTTCGAATCCCTCTCTTTCCGTACTTTGACCTAATTCACCAACATTCTTAACTGTAAAATATCAAACAACAAGAAATGAAATACCATTATTATAACAGTTAGATTCGAGATGGGAAAGAATATATGAGTGGGATAAAATGGGTATCAAACCCAGCACTTTAATCCTTAAATCAATTTACTTTGATGAAAGAAAGAGACCAAATTGTCCGAACTTTTATACTTTGTATTTTAGTTAGGACTAAGTCTGACGAGAATAATATTCTACAACTAGCAATTCATTTATTTTCAAACCGACCCACTTATTATCTATTATTTGATTGACTAACCCTTTATATGGAAATGGGTCACGAGTCAAGTGTTTGGGCAATTCTTCAGGGGGGGATGAATCAAGATAATTTTGAATAAGAGCTCTAGATTTTTGTTCATCCTTTGCCGTAATAGTATCTTGGGGTTTGCAACGATAACTCGGTATATCTACTATATGGCCATTAACTAAAACATGTCTATGATTAACTAATTGGCGGGCTCCAGGAATAGTTGGAGCCATCCCCAATCGAAAAAGGGTGTTATCCAAACGCATTTCAAGTAATTGTAGTAAAATCTGACCTGTTGAACCTTTGGCTTTTCTGGCGATACGAACGTATTTAAGTAATTGTCGTTCTGTAATACCGTAATGAAAACGCAATTTTTGTTTTTCTTCTAGACGAATACGATATTGAGATCTCTTCCCGGAGCGTGATTGGGCTTTAAGATCATTTCCGGTTCTAGGCTTTTTTTTTGTTAGTCCAGGCAAAGCCCCTAAACGGCGTATTTTTTTGAAACGAGGTCCTCGGTAACGCGACATAAAGACTCCTTATTTATTATTTATTTATTATTTATATATTTATATATTAATATTATTTAATTTAATATTTATTTATTATTTATATATTTATATATCATTTTACAAACAAACAAACCTAAATTAAAACTAAATGAGAAATGAAACGAAATCTCCTGAACTATTATATTACTATTACAATACAATGAATAATGAGATGTATTGTATTGTATATATGATATACAAACCCATTTTTATATTCTATCTTTTTAATTTTGTATTAATCTATGTTAAGTATAAGTAAAAAAAGAAAAGGAAACGAAAAAGTCTTTTTCAGGATTTATTATAGCAAGACTCAACCCTTTGCTTTTCCTTTTATTCATAGTTGGTAATTTCTACGACATTATAGATTAGTAACCTTTTGACGAAGGGTGCCCTTTAATTATTAATAATTATTAATTATTAATAATTATTAATAATTAATAATTAATTATTTTTTTTGTTCTTTGATTAAAAGATTAAAAAAAAAATAATAAAATACAACAAATAAAAAGAAAGAAAAGCCAGCTATCGGAATCGAACCGATGACCATCGCATTACAAATGCGATGCTCTAACCTCTGAGCTAAGCAGGCTCATAGAAAGTCTACATACATAAAAACTATATCTTAGTTTAAGCTTATTCATTTTTATTCTTTTATGATATAAATTATATAAAAAAATTTTAAATAAATAAATAAATAGGTCCAATCAAATAAAAATAAATATTGAATTTCGTTTATTTCTATCTCTAGAGATTCTAGATTTTTCGTCTAGAGCAGATTCTATGTAAAATTGAAATGTTCATAAATTTTTAATTAATTTATTATATTATTATAAAAAAAAAGAATATATAATGAGTTCTATTAATTTGAAAAAAAAATGTCATAAATAGATATAATGAATAGCGATTTTTTTAGTTATGTTACCCCAAGAAAACCTAAAAAACAAAAAATGAAATCCAGATCATAATAAAATATTATTCTATTTTCATTCAAGAAACTAAGACGAAAACCAAAGAATCGACCCTTTGAGTATTACAAACTGCATAAGCGAAAGAGACATATATATACTCTCTATTCATCTATATTGAATTGTACCTACAGAAATGATAGAATCATTTCATATTAGACAAAATTCAATTTCTATTTTATTTCTATTTGTTTTATTTCTATTTGATAGGCTTCGCAATAGAAATAAAATAAGATAAAGAAAAAAAGAGAATTTTCAGTATATAAATCAGTATAAAAAAAATCGAAAAAATTGAAAGGTAAGGAAGGGGAGGACATCAGATTGGGATCCTAATTTTGTAAAATACAACGGGGATATGGCGAAATCGGTAGACGCTACGGACTTAATTGGCTTGAGCCTTAGTATGGAAACCTACTAAGTGAAAACTTTCAAATTCAGAGAAACCCTGGAATAAAAAAAAGGGTAATCCTGAGCCAACTCCTTTTGTTTCCTTTTTTCAAAAGAAAAAAAGGATAGGTGCAGAGACTCAAAGGAAGCTGTTCTAACAAATTGGGTTGACTGTGCTGTGTTATTATAAGACTTCTTCCGTCTAAATTCCCATAAAAAGGGGGGGTAAAATCGACGGAGTGAAATGATTAATGACAACCCGAATCTGTTCTGTATTTTTATATATATATTATATATATAAATCCATACTTTATTCTATATTTAGAGTAGAGATCTAGAAGATTAAATGAAAAAATGCAAGAATTCTTGTGAATCCATTCAAAGTTGAAAGCAGAATCAATCAAGATTTATTCATTAAAATATTCACACTAACTCCATAGTCTGATAGATCTTGTGAAGAACTTATTAATCGGATGAGAATAAAGATAGAGTCCCGTACTACATGTCAATACTGACAACAATGAAATTTATAGTAAGAGGAAAATCCGTCGACTTTAAAAATCATGAGGGTTCAAGTCCCTCTATCCCCAATAAGCTTATTTCACTCCCTAACTATTTATCTTTTTTTGCATTAGGATTTTGAAGATAGTTATGTTCTCCCCCTTTTTCCAATATAAAGGGTTTTTTTATTATCAAAAGTCTTGGGATATATATAATAGACGGACAAATAAATATCTTTGATTTGCGCAAGTATTACTCAGTTGAGTAATTCACAATCCAGATTTTTACTCGTTTTATAAAACTTAAGTCAAATTATGTACAAAGTTCTTCTTTTTGAAGACCCAAGAAATTCCGGTACCTAATATAATTGTAATCTTTTTCATCCTTTTAATTGACACAGACCCAAGT